TTTGGCTATAAAATTGTATTTAAATTTTCTGTGAAAAGCCATATTTACAGATCTCGGGAGATGTCTGTCTAAGGAAGGCGAATCTATAAAGTAAGGGGATGCGTCCCTATGGGTGGTGTATTTTATAATGTTTTTAAGATGTGCTGTTAAGTCTGACTATAAGTCATAAGTATTGTTGTTCCTGTTTTTGGGGTTTGGCAGGATTTATATATACAATATTTGTGTTTAGGCTTAATGGGGGGTAAGGGGGGTTTGCGGAATAAACCATGATTTGCATATACGTGTACGTGTACGTGTACGTGTACGTGTACGTGTACGTGTACGTGTACGTGTACGTGTACGTGTACGTGTACGTGTACGTGTACGTGTACGTGTACGTGTACGTGTACGTGTACGTGTACGTGTACGTGTACGTGTACGTGTACGTGTACGTGTACGTGTACGTGTACGTGTACGTGTACGTGTACGTGTACGTGTACGTGTACGTGTACGTGTACGTGTACGTGTACGTGTACGTGTACGTGTACGTGTACGTGTACGTGTACGTGTACGTGTACGTGTACGTGTACGTGTACGTGTACGTGTACGTGTACGTGTACGTGTACGTGTACGTGTACGTGTACGTGTACGTGTACGTGTACGTGTACGTGTACGTGGTACGTGTACGTGTACGTGTACGTGTACGTGTACGTGTACGTGTACGTGTACGTGTACGTGTACGTGTACGTGTACGTGTACGTGTACGTGTACGTGTACGTGTACGTGTACGTGTACGTGTACGTGTACGTGTACGTGTACGTGTACGTGTACGTGTACGTGTACGTGTACGTGTACGTGTACGTGTACGTGTACGTGTACGTGTACGTGTACGTGTACGTGTACGTGTACGTGTACGTGTACGTGTACGTGTACGTGTACGTGTACGTGTACGTGTACGTGTACGTGTACGTGTACGTGTACGTGTACGTGTACGTGTACGTGTACGTGTACGTGTACGTGTACGTGTACGTGTACGTGTACGTGTACGTGTACGTGTACGTGTACGTGTACGTGTACGTGTACGTGTACGTGTACGTGCGGATGTGGGTGTAAGTATGTCCCGAAACCATTAACTCTACAACCCCTGTTGGTGGTTATAGCTAGTTAAACCATTTAAGTTGGTCCAGTAATAGATCTTATGTCCTGTTCCATTAATTGAATAATCCCGCTCCTCATTATGAGGGTAAAGGGTGTACACCGTAAGTCCAGCTAGACTTTTAGTCCCGCATCGGGGCCTTTGACGGCCAGGGTTGAGTCTAAGCATCCCCAAAAATTAAAAATACCAAGGGCATGACACCACAGTTATGCCGCGGCATGGGCTGATTAGTCATGATTCCATCGAGATGTCTTATTTAAGAGGAACGAGTGGGCGATCTTGTTTTTATGTGCCTGAAGTAAGAACCAGATGTCGTTTACTACCCAGTTTAGAAACCCCCACATTTTATGGGCCCGGGGCGAGAAGAGGGATACTTATTGGGCGGGTTGCTGGTTTCACGGAGGATGGTAGATTATGAGACACACATTACTTATGGATAGTCGTGTTGTCTAGAATATTTATAATAATATGGGGTATGTACGATAAAGCATGTAATGTATTATGTACTCGTTTAAATTGTATATCCTTGCTTAATATTCATGGGGACTAACATTTAATGCACAATTATACATAAGTATAATATATTTTGCATATAGTTGTAGTGCACAGTATTTATATATTACTATAGACATGAAGATATTGTTGATTAGATGTTGAGATTTAGTTGTTCAGTCATAATTTTATTTTGTGCTTTATTTTACTTTTCAAGAGATAGTTTAATTAGAACTTCAGCTTTGGGTGCTGATGGTGAGACTTTAGTCTTTCTCTTGAGTCTTTGGGGGAAATTTAATTCTCCTTTTCCGGTTTACAAGACCGGTGTAATGAATATACTACATAGACTCTTCATTTTATTAGGTGATTTTCTATTAGGCTGACAAGTGGTATTAGGATAATAATGATGGAGAAATATAGGATTGATGCTACTTGTCCAATAATGACGTAAGGGTGTTCAACTGGTTGTCCTCCGATTCATGTTAGAGTTAGAAGGTCTGCTGTAAGTAGTCAAAATAGGCATTGGCTTAAAGGACGAAAAGCCATGCTGCGTTGTTTAGAGGTATGAAGTAGGGGAATAATAATTAGAATGAGAATTGAAAGAACTAGGGCTAGGACTCCGCCTAATTTATTTGGGATTGATCGTAAGATTGCGTATGCAAATAGGAAGTATCATTCTGGCTTGATATGAGGGGGTGTATTAAGTGGGTTTGCTGGTGTATAATTATCAGGATCTCCTAATGCATCAGGAGTGAATAATACTAGTGCTATTAGGGTTGTTATTATGATTAATAGGCCAAGAATATCTTTGATTGTATAGTATGGGTGAAAGGGAATTATATCTATGTTTGATGGGATACCTGTTGGATTATTAGAACCAGTCTCGTGGAGAAACAGTAGATGTACTATAACTATTGCTGAAATAATAAAAGGAAGTAAGAAGTGGAAGGCAAAAAATCGGGTTAGGGTTGCCTTGTCAACGGAGAAGCCTCCTCAGATTCACTCTACTAGGTCTGTTCCAATATATGGGATGGCTGATAATAGGTTGGTAATTACGGTTGCTCCTCAGAAAGATATTTGGCCTCACGGGAGTACATATCCTATAAAGGCTGTTGCTATAACAGCAAAGAGTAAAATGACTCCAATGTTTCATGTCTCCTTATATATGTAGGATCCATAGTAAAGACCTCGTCCAATGTGAAGGTATAGGCAGATAAAGAATATTGAAGCTCCGTTAGCGTGTAAGTATCGTAGAACTCAACCATAGTTTACATCTCGGCAAATGTGGGTGACAGAGTTGAAGGCTGTTATTGTATCGGATGTGTAATGTATAGCTAGGAATAGTCCAGTTGTAATTTGTAGTGCTAGACAAATTCCTAGTAGGGATCCAAAATTTCATCAAGAAGAGATGTTTGAGGGAGCTGGGAGATCAATGAATGAGCTGTTAATAATTTTTGCTAGAGGGTGGGATTTTCGAATGTTGGTCATTTGTTTATTCTCATAGTTGAAGTACAACAGTGACTTTTCGTGTCACTAGTCGTGGATATAATCCATGTGAGAATAATGATTTATCTAGTATTTATTCTAAGTATTATTTTTGTGATTGGTTTTGTGGGGTTCTCCTCTAAGCCATCACCTATTTTTGGAGGGGTGGGATTAATTTTAAGTGGGGGGGTTGGATGTGGGATTGTTGTTAATTATGGTGGTTCTTTTTTAGGTCTTATGGTTTTTTTAATTTATTTAGGGGGAATATTAGTGGTTTTTGGTTATACAACAGCTATAGCTATGGAGCAGTATCCTGAGTCATGAATTTCAAATATAGTATTGTTGGGGTCATTTGCTATTGGGGTCTTTATGGAATTTTTGCTAGTTATGTATGTGTTAATTGACGGTAAATTAGAAGTATATATTGAGTTTAATGGGATTGAAGATTGAGTTGTCTATAGTATGGGGGATTCTGAAGTATATAGTGAGGAGATGATAGGGGTTGCTGCATTGTATAGTTGTGGAAGTTGATTAGTGTTTGTGACTGGTTGGTCTTTGTTCATGGGTGTAGTAATTATTTTAGAAATTACTCGTGGAAATTAAATACAGTTAGGGCTACTACAATTGTAATAAGGAAGGAGGAGAAGTATAGTTTGATCAGTCCTTTTTGGCCAGAGACTGTGATTGAAGTGTTTTGTTGAATCTTGGAAGTTAATTTTGGTAGTGTAGTTTCTAATCATAATAGGTCTAGAAGCATGGTGATTAGTTTTTGGCTAATGGTTAAGTTTACTAGTGGGTTTAGGCGGTGTATTGTTAGAGGAAAATATCCCAGTGCTGCGGAGAATTTGAATATGATTGATGGGTTTTTATGTTTTAGATTATATGTTATGTTATTAAGTTCTAGGGCGATAATAAATCCTGCTAAGGTTACAAGTAAGGCTGTTAATTTTAGGTGTGGTGGTATGGTTATTTGAGGTACGGTGGTAGGTGTAATGTTGTTGGAGATTAAAAAGCCTGCAAAGATGCTGCCAATTAATAGACGAGTAATAGAATTGATTAATAGGGGATTGTTTTCGTTGATTAATACAAGGGAAGGGAAACGTGGTTTTCCAAGTAGAACAAAAAAGATAATGCGAGTGCTGTAAATAGCTGTCAATGAAGTGGCAATGAGGGTAATTATTAGGGCTCAGGCGTTTATGTAGGAGGTGTTTGCGGTTTCAATAATTAGGTCTTTTGAGTAGAAGCCTGTTAGGAAAGGAATGCCCGTTAGGGCGAGGCTACCAGTAATTAAAGCGGTGGTTGTAAATGGTATGGGTTTAAATAATCCGCCTATTTTTCGAATGTCCTGTTCGTCATTGAGATTATGAATAATGGAGCCGGAGCATATGAATAGTATAGCCTTGAAAAATGCGTGGGTGCAGATGTGAAGAAATGCTAAATGTGGTTGGTTAATACCAATTGTTACTATTATCAGTCCTAGTTGGCTGGAAGTGGAGAAGGCTACAATTTTTTTGATATCATTTTGTGTTAAGGCACAGATAGCTGTAAAGAGGGTAGTAATAGCTCCTAGGCATATGGCTGTGGATTGAATTAATTTATTGTTTTCAATTAAGGGGTAGAATCGGATAAGTAGAAAAATACCTGCAACTACTATAGTACTTGAATGTAGTAGTGCTGATACTGGTGTGGGACCTTCTATAGCAGAGGGTAGTCATGGATGTAATCCGAATTGAGCTGATTTTCCTGTAGCGGCTAGTAGTAGACCCATGAGGGGAAATGTGGTATTTTTTTGTTCTAATGCAAAAATTTGTTGTAGTTCCCATGAGTTTGAGTATAAGAGGAATCATGCTATGGATAAAATAAAGCCTACGTCCCCAATGCGATTGTATAAGATAGCTTGGAGTGCAGCTGTGTTGGCATCAGTTCGCCCGTATCATCATCCGATGAGTAGGAAAGATATGATACCGACTCCTTCCCAGCCAATAAAAAGTTGGAAAATATTATTGGCTGTAACTAGAATTAATATGGTGATGAGGAATGTTAGTAGGTACTTGAAGAAGCGGTTGATGTTTGGATCTGAATGCATATATCATATTGAAAATTCTATAATAGATCAGGTGATGAAAAGGGCTACAGGTACAAATATGATGGAGAAATAATCTAATTTAAAGTTAAGATTTAAATTTACAGTTTGAATTGTCAGTCAGTGTCAATTTGAGATTATTGTCTCTTGTCCATGTTGAATAAATGTTATAGTTGTTGGTAGATTTATTATAAGTGAATAAAAAGTTATGGTTTTGACATATTCGGGGTATGTGCTATTAGTAATTTTGTTGGGGGTGTAAACGAGAGGGATTATAAGAATTACTAGTGATAAAATTATAAAAGTAGAAGAGATGTTTATAACTTTTACTTGGAGTTGCACCAAATTTTTTGGTTCCTAAGACCAATGGATAACTTCTATCCTTTAAAAGTTTGAAAAAGCCGTGACTTGTCAAGCACGGGCGCATGAATTAGCAGTTCTTGCATGCTTTTTCGGTAAGTAAGAAAATTTTAGTTTCTATTATTAGATTCACAATCTAGTGTTTTTGTTAAACTATACTTGCAATATATATTTCCTATAATAATTTTGGGATTAATTATTAGTAATAGTAGGGGTAGTAAATGAAGCGATATAAGAGTATTTTCTCGGGTGAAAGAGGGTTTGATGCTAAGGATATGATATGTATATTTACCTCGTTGAGTTGTAGTGAGTATATAGAGTGTATATAAAGCAGTGATTGTAATATTAATTCCTAGGAAAATAATAGAAAAGTTAGATCAAGAAAATATAGCCATGGTTACAAATAGCTCCCCAATTAAATTAATGGATGGGGGTAGGGCTAGGTTTATTATACTTGCTAAGAGCCATCAAGCAGCCATGAGGGGAAGAATGGTTTGTAAACCTCGGGCCAGAATTATAGTTCGACTGTGGGTTCGTTCATAGTTAGAGTTTGCTAGGCAGAATAGTAAAGAGGATGTAAGACCATGGGCGATTATTAGGGTAACGGCTCCTGTAAAACCCCATGGACTTTGAATTAAAATTGCTATAATGACTAGTGCTATGTGACTGACGGATGAGTATGCGATTAGAGATTTTAAATCTGTTTGACGAAGACAAATAGAACTAGTTATAATTATGCCTCATAAAGATAATACTAGGAAGGGGTAGGCTATAAAGTTGACTGTAGGATTTAGGATAATAGTAATTCGCATTATTCCATATCCTCCTAATTTTAGTAGAATAGCTGCTAGGACTATTGATCCTGCGATGGGGGCTTCTACATGGGCTTTTGGTAGTCATAGGTGGAGTCCATAGAGCGGTATTTTTACTATAAGTGCTATTATATAGGCTAATCATAGTACTGAGTCACCTCAAATGTGTGTTGTTGGCTCATTTCAGTGTTGTAATAGTAATAAGTTTAGGGAGCCTGTGGTATGTTGAGTATAGATTAGAGCGATTAGTAAAGGTAGGGATCCTACTAGAGTATAAAAGAGAAAGTAAATCCCAGCGTTTAGGCGTTCTGCTTGTCCTCCTCAGCGGGTGATTATGATAAGGGTGGGTAGTAATGTGGCTTCGAATAAAATATAAAATATTATCAGTTCGGTGACGGAAAAAGTTATGATCAGAAAAATCTGAAGGAGGATTATTATGGTTAAGTAAAGTTTTTTTCGTGCTAGTGATTCTTTTTTTATATGGAATTGGCTGGCAATAATTATAAGGGGTAGAAGTCATATTGTCAGTATTAATAGAGGAGTTGATAGTGAGTCTGAAAAAAATGTAGTGGATAAGTTTAGACTATTATCGTTAAATTGATTTATTAGTGGTAAACATGTCATATTGATTATTAGACTATATATTGTTGGGTTAATTCAGATTATATTACCCTTTGATATTCATACAAGTGGAATTAGTATAATTGTGGGGGTAATGATTTTTAGCATTGAAGGATATTGAGATTTTGTACATAATCAGTCCCATATGTATTAGATACTGCTACTAGTAAAGATAACCCAAGAGCTGCTTCACAGGCTGCGAATACTAGTATGATAATAGGTGTTATGCTAGTTATAGTTGAGTGAGTAATGAGAATTGTTATTGTGATAAGGGTGAATAGAGAGAGTATTATGCCTTCCAGACATAAAAGTGATGATATTAAGTGAGATCGGTAAAGAAGTAAACCTAAGAAAGATAATACGAATGCTATCAGGATATTTATAAGAGTTAAGGACATGTTGATAATTATGAATAAAATCATAATCTAATGAGTCGAAATCATTTATTTTTTTGTTAAACTAATTATCATACTCAGACCACTCTAGTCCTTTTTGGGTTCACTCGTAGACCAGGCTTGCAATTAATAGGGAAATAAGAAATAGGGCTGTTAATAATATGTTTATAAGTTTATTAGTTTGGGAGGCTCAGGGTAAGGGTAGCAGTAGTGCGATTTCTAGGTCAAATAGTAAGAATGTAATTGCTACTAGAAAAAATTTTATTGAAAAGGGGAGTCGAGCTGAGCCTATGGGGTCAAAGCCACATTCATAGGGGCTTGATTTTTCGGCGTAAATATTTATTTGGGGTAGTCAGAATGCGATTGTTACTAATACTGATGCTAGAATAGCATTAATAGTTAGAGTTCATATTAGATTAATTATTCTTTCTTGAATTATTCAAGACTAACTGATTGGAAGTCAGTTGTACTAGGTATACTAAAAGAATATGAGCCTCATCAGTAGATAGATACATATAAGAATAATCATACAACATCAACGAAGTGTCAATATCAGGCTGCGGCTTCGAACCCGAAATGATGTTTAGATGTAAAGTGGAATTTTAACTGGCGGAAGAAGCAAACAATGAGAAATGTTGAGCCAATAATAACATGGAGGCCATGGAATCCAGTAGCCATGAAGAAAGTAGAGCCATAGACTCCGTCTGAGATAGTAAAAGGTGTTTCATAATATTCAGAAGCTTGGAGGATTGTGAAATATAGGCCCAAGGCGATAGTAATAAATAGTGCTTGCATTATGTGCTTGCGGTTTGCATCTATTAAACTATGGTGAGCTCAGGTGATGGTTACACCAGAAGCTAGTAGTACAGATGTATTGAGAAGTGGCACTTCTATTGGATTTAGGGGAGTAATTCCTGCGGGGGGTCAATAACCACCTAGCTCTGGAGTGGGGGCTAGGCTTGAATGGTAAAAGGCTCAGAAAAATCCGGAAAAGAAAAACACTTCGGATACGATAAAAAGAATTATTCCGTAGCGAAGGCCTTTTTGTACAATTGGCGTGTGGTGTCCTTGGAATGTACCTTCTCGAACAATATCTCGTCATCATTGGTATATTGTTAGTGAGTTTACAGTGAGGCCTAATAACAATAAGGGTGTAGAGTTAAAATGAAATCATATTACTAATCCTGATGTTATAAGGAGGGCTGATAGGGCTCCTGTTAATGGTCAAGGGCTTGGGTTTACTAGGTGATAAGCGTGTGCTTGGTGTGTCATTAGGTATTATCATGTAAATAAAGGCTTACTAGTAGAGTGAAGACATAGGCTTGAATTAGGGCTACAGCAAACTCTAGTACTGTGAGTAATACTAAAATTAAGAATGTGATTAGGGCAGTGGTTATGTTAATATCTATTAGTGCCAGAGTAGCACTTCCGATGAGATGGATGAGTAAATGACCTGCAGTGATATTTGCTGTGAGTCGAACTGCTAGGGCTATTGGCTGAATAAACAGGCTAATTGTTTCAATGATTACTAGCATTGGAATTAGGGGTAGTGGTGTTCCTTGTGGTAGGAAGTGCGCTAAGGATATTTTTGTTTTATAACGAAATCCGAGGATAACTGTACCAGCCCAAAGGGGGATAGCCATGCCTAGGTTTATTGATAGCTGTGTAGTCGGTGTGAATGAGTGGGGTAGTAAGCCTAATAGGTTTGTTGAACCAATAAATATTATTAGTGATGTTAATATAAGTGCCCAGGTCTGGCCCTTTTTACTGTGAATATTTATTATTTGTTTTGTTGCTAGGCGGATTAATCACTGTTGGATGGAAATGAGACGGTTATTAATTAACCGCGTTGCTGATGGAAATAATATACTTGGGAATATAATAATGAAAATAACAACAGGTAAACCTATTATTGTAGGGGTAATAAAAGAGGCAAATAGATTTTCGTTCATTTGGCTTCTCATGGGGTTGAGTGTTTTTGTTTTATAGTTATTGCGGGTTCAGGTTTGTGATAATAATAATGTTTTGAAATTTTCAGTTGAAACATAATAAATAGTGTGATGATTGTTGACAGGATTGTAATAAATCAAGTTGATGTGTCTAGTTGTGGCATATCATTAAGAGGAAATTAAGATTCCTAATCTCTAACTTAAAAGGTTAGTGCTGTTTAGCTTCTTAATGAGATTAAGTTATTGATGATAATCATTTTTCAAAGTGCTTTAGGGGAATCATTTCAAGTACAATGGGCATGAAACTATGGTTGGATCCACAGATTTCGGAGCATTGGCCATAATACAGACCAGGTCGAGTGGCTAGTAATGTTGTTTGATTAAGGCGACCAGGGATAGCGTCAGTTTTTAGTCCTAGGGAAGGGATAGCTCAAGAGTGTAGAACATCTTCTGATGTAATTAATATTCGAATTGTTAGTTCGGCAGGTAAGACAACTCGATTATCAACTTCTAGGAGGCGAAATTGGCCGGGGCTTAGTTCTGATGTAGGGATCATATAGGAGTCAAAGACTAGGTCTTCATAATCTGTATATTCATAGCTTCAATATCATTGATGACCAATAGTTTTAATAGTTATTGAGGGGTTATTAATTTCATCTATTATGTAAAGAATTCGTAAGGAGGGGAGTGCGATTGTGATTAGGATTAAAGCTGGTAAGATTGTTCAAATTGTCTCTACTACTTGCGCATCTATAGTACTAGTGTGTGTGAGTTTAGTTGTTAATATAAGTGTAAGAACGTATAATACGAGAGAGCTGATTAGAAATACAATTATTAAGGCATGGTCATGGAAGCTTGTTAATTCTTCTATAATAGGGGATGTTGCGTCTTGAAGTCCTAGTTGGAAAGGGTATGCCATTAAGGTGTACAGGAGTTTCACCTATAACTTGACCTTGACAAAGTCATATAAATTTTACTAACACCTTATTAATTGAGAAAGACATAGTGGTTATGGTGTTGGCTTGAAACCAATTTCAGGGGGTTCGAAACCTTCCTTTCTTAGGCATGTTTTTACTTAGGATTAATGTAGGTAGGTTCTTCAAATGTATGATATGGGGGAGGGCATCCGTGAAGTCACTCAAGGTTTGTTGTTGGCAGTTCAACTAGTATGACTTCTCGTTTAGATGCGAGTGCTTCTCAGATCATAAATACTATTAATATAATAGCAACTAGAGAAATGAAAGAGCCTATTGAGGATACAATATTTCAGGTTGTATAGGCGTCTGGGTAATCGGAATAACGTCGTGGTATTCCAGATAATCCTAAGAAATGTTGAGGGAAAAAGGTTATATTAACTCCTACAAATATAATTAGGAAATGAATTTTTGCTCAGGATGTATTTATTGTATAGCCTGAGAATAGCGGGAATCAGTGAATAAATCCTGCTATAATGGCAAATACAGCTCCTATAGATAAGACATAGTGAAAGTGAGCTACTACATAATAAGTATCATGAAGTACAATATCAAGTGAAGAGTTGGCGAGTACAATGCCTGTGAGGCCTCCTACTGTGAATAAGAAGATGAAGCCCAGGGCTCACAGCATGGCGGGGGATCATTTGATATTCCCTCCGTGGAGAGTAGCTAGTCAACTAAAAACTTTGACTCCAGTTGGAATAGCAATAATTATAGTAGCTGATGTAAAGTAGGCTCGGGTGTCTACGTCCATGCCTACTGTGAATATGTGATGGGCTCATACAATGAATCCTAGGAATCCAATAGATATTATAGCTCAGACTATTCCTATGTACCCAAAAGGTTCTTTTTTTCCAGAGTAGTATGTAACAATGTGAGAAATGATTCCGAATCCGGGTAGGATTAGGATATATACTTCTGGGTGTCCAAAGAATCAGAACAGATGTTGGTATAAAATAGGATCCCCCCCTCCAGCAGGATCAAAGAAGGTAGTATTTAGGTTTCGGTCTGTTAGGAGTATTGTAATCCCTGCTGCAAGTACGGGTAGAGATAAAAGAAGTAATACGGCTGTAATTAATACTGATCATACAAATAATGGTGTTTGATATTGGGAGAGTGCGGGGGGTTTTATGTTAATAATAGTAGTAATAAAATTGATAGCACCTAGAATCGAAGATACACCTGCTAGATGTAAGGAGAAGATAGCTAGATCAACAGAAGCCCCAGCATGGGCAAGATTACCTGCTAGGGGAGGATACACTGTTCAACCAGTTCCCGCTCCTGCTTCAACTATAGATGATGCCAACAGAAGTAAGAAAGAAGGGGGAAGTAATCAAAAGCTTATATTATTTATTCGGGGAAACGCTATATCTGGTGCTCCAATTATTAAGGGGACCAATCAGTTTCCAAATCCTCCAATCATAATAGGTATTACTATGAAGAAGATTATTACAAAAGCATGGGCAGTGACAACTACATTATAGATCTGATCATCCCCTAATAAGGCCCCAGGTTGACCAAGTTCAGCGCGGATTATAAGGCTCAGTGCGGTACCCACTATGCCAGCTCAGGCACCGAATAGAAGATACAAAGTACCGATATCCTTGTGATTAGTTGAAAAGAGTCATCGATTGATGAACATAGGTAAAATGGCCGAGTAGGTATTAGGCTGTAAACCTAAAAACAGAGGTAGTAAGTCCTCTTTTTACCAAGCCTTGTGGTGTATTACATATTGAATTGCAAATTCAAAGAAGCAGCTTCAATCCTGCCGGGGCTTCTCCCGCCTTTTTTTTCTTACGGCGGGAGAAGTAGATTGAAGCCAGTTGATTAGGGTTTTTAGCTGTTAACTAACGTTTCGTGGGTTTAAATCCCATCTATCTAGAAAGGGCTTAGCTTAATGAAAGTATTTGGTTTGCGTCCATTTGATGTAAGATTTAGTCTTGCAGTCCTTAATTCCAGGAGTTAAATAAATGCTATTTGCTGGAAACTTTGAAGGTTTCTGGTCTAAGTAACCTAAACTCCTATTCTAAAATTATAATTATTGGTATTAATGGTAGAATTATAGTGGAAACAATAATTATGGAGGGAAGGTGTTTTATTTTCTTTGTATTTGCATGTTGTCATTTTATTTTTATGTTATTTATTGTTGGGAATATTGTAAGTGAAGTAATGTATATGATTCGTGTGTAAAAATATAGGTTTAGTAGGGCTAGGAGGGTTATAGTTGTTGATATAAAAATATTGTTGTTTTTTATTATTTCTTGGATAATTAATCATTTCGGTATAAATCCAGTTAGTGGTGGCAATCCTCCTAGTGATATAAGGGTGATTAGGAGAAAGATAGTGATTAGTGGTATTTTATTTGATGTAAGAGATAGTGTGTTTATGGTGGTTGTAGAATTTATTATTAGTAGTATAAACATAGTGATTGTTATTGGAATATAGAGGTATAGGTTTAGGAGTGTTATGGATGGGTTGTAGATTATAACAGCTGCTATTCATCCTATATGTGCAATGGATGAATAGGCTATAATTTTGCGTATTTGGGTTTGATTTAATCCCCCTCATCCTCCGACTGCGACTGATATTAGTGCTATAATTATGAGAATATCTGTGTTTATATAGGGTAGAATGATATAGAGGATTGATAGAGGTGCTAGTTTTTGTCATGTTAATAAGATTAGTCCTGATATGAGTGGGATGCCTTGGGTTACTTCGGGCACTCAAAAGTGAAATGGAGTTAGTCCTAGTTTTATTGTAAGGGCTATTGTCATTATTGCACATGCTGTTAGGTTAATTGGCTTTATAACAGTTCAATGACCGGTGTGGAGGAGATTAACAAATACGGCAGCTATGAGTAGTATTGATGCTGTAGACTGTGTTAGAAAATATTTTGTCGCTGCTTCTGTGGATCGTGGATTATGTTCTTTTGTTAGAAGGGGAATAATGGCTAATATGTTTATTTCGAATCCCATTCAGATTAAAAACCAGTGAGAATTTGTTATAACTAGTAAGGTGCCTAATATTATTGTGGTCAATACTAGAGATATTGTTAGGGGATTTATTAGTACGGGAAGGGTTGAAACCAACATTTTCGGGGTATGGGCCCGATAGCTTATTTAGCTTACCTTACTTAGAATATGGTGTAATTTAGGTAGCACGAAGAACTTTGAATTCTTGGGAGTAGGTTCAATTCCTATAATTCTAGAAATAAGAGGGCTTAAACCTCTATGATTTACTCTATCAAAGTAACTCTATTGTCAGACATATTTCTTATGTTTGGGGGGGAACACTTGCCAGGACGATTGGCAGGGTTGTGTGTCATATGCATATGACTAGAGTGAGTGGTAGGAAGTTTTTTCATAGTAAGTGTATTAGTTGATCATATCGGAATCGGGGATAGGATGCTCGAATTCATAGAAAAAATGCTGTAAATAGGAGTGTCTTGGTAGTAAAGTTAAGAGTGTATAGTTCTGGAGTTATTATAATGTGATATGCACCTAAAAATAGAATAATTGTGATAGCGTTTATTATAATAATGTTTGCATATTCTGCTAGGAAAAAAAGGGCAAATGGGCCTCCTGCGTATTCTACATTGAAGCCAGATACTAGTTCTGATTCACCTTCGGTAAGATCAAAGGGGGCTCGATTGGTCTCTGCTAATGTTGAAATAAATCATATTATGGCTAGGGGTCATGAGGGAATTAGTAATCAAATATGTTCTTGGGTTGTAATTATTGTTAACAAAGTGAAAGAGCCATTTATGAGAAGTAGGGACAAGATAATAATGGCTAGTGTAACTTCATATGAGATAGTTTGTGCTACTGCTCGTAGGGCCCCGATTAGTGCGTATTTTGAATTTGAGGCTCAGCCTGATCATATAATAGTGTAGACAGCTAGACTTGATATAGCTAGGATAAATAGTATGCTTAAGTTTATGTTGATTAGTGGATAGGGTATCGGTAATGGGGTTCATATTGTTAAGGCTAGGGTTAGGGCTAGGGTTGGTGCGATAATAAATAGTATGGGGGATGATGTTAATGGTTGTAACGGTTCTTTAGTGAATAGTTTGATTGCATCGGCAATTGGTTGGAGCAGACCATAGGGTCCTACAATGTTTGGTCCCTTTCGAAGTTGTATGTATCCTAGTACTTTACGTTCCAATAGGGTTAGAAATGCTACGGCTAGTAAGATGGGAATGATTGTTGCCAGTAGATTAATAAAATACATATATTTGTTAAAGAGAGGAATTGAACCTCTGTTTTAAAATCTTAAGTCTCATGCAATTACCGGTCTCTGCCACTCTAACTAAACCCTATTTCTTGGGTGGTATTTTATATTTATTAGTTTGAGATTAGTTCATCTGCTTTGGGAGGTGCTTAGTTTAAGTTGACCTCGTCTTTCTTGTCCTTTCGTACTGGGAAAGACTTAAAAATAGATAGAAACCGACCTGGATTACTCCGGTCTGAACTCAGATCACGTAGGACTTTAATCGTTGAACAAACGAACACATTAATAGCTGCTGCACCATTGGGATGTCCTGATCCAACATCGAGGTCGTAAACCCTAATTGTCGATATGGACTCTTAAATAGGATTGCGCTGTTATCCCTAGGGTAACTTGTTCCGTTGGTCGTCTTTGACGGATCAATATGATATGAAGTAATTTTGACTTGTATGTCTTAATTAAATTTCTCGGAAGTTATTCTTTATTCCGAGGTCACCCCAACCTAAATTGTTAGCTCAGTTTGTGAAATTTTAGTCCTTTATAGGATAGTATTATCACTTGTGAGTTAATTAATTAAAGCTCCATAGGGTCTTCTCGTCTTATTTGTTAATTCCCGCCTCTTCACGGGAAAGTCAGTTTCACTGATTAGAAGTAAGAGACAGTAAAATCCTCGTGAAGCCATTCATACAAGTCCTTATTTAGAGAACAAGTGATTATGCTACCTTTGCACGGTCAGGATACCGCGGCCGTTAAACTAATGTCACTGGGCAGGCATTGCCTCTAATATTTTTCATGCTAGAGGTGATGTTTTTGGTAAACAGGCGGGATTTGTGTTTGCCGAGTTCCTTTTACTTCTTTTAATCTTTCCCTACTTGCACTCCTGTGTTGGGCTAACATTTGAATTAGAAAGTTTAATTATTTGGTTATGTTCTTTTGGTAATTATCAGTGATGGATTCGTTCTGATATACACTTGTGCGGGGAGAAATGGTTCTTGTTACTTGTATCAACATTATTTCTTCTATTTAGAGAATAGAATGGTCCAGTTTTATATTAGGAGTGCTCTTGAATAAATGAAATTAGTGTTTTTATACTATTGAGCTTGAACGCTTTCTTGTTTGATGGCTGCTTTTAGGCCAACTGGGATAGTTTATTTATCTATTTCCTCTCTAATAAAGGTTGTATCCTGTGTCTAAAAGGCTGTACCCTTTTAGACTAACATTTAAGTTTACATTTTAATTTGTTTGTCTTATAGTAAGCTTAAATTAGAACTAAAGTTCTATTCTGGACAACCAGCTATCACCAGGCTCGATAGGCTTTTCACCACTATCTCCTAGTCTTCTCGCTATTTTGCCACATAGATGAGTTTGTCCTGTTGAACTGCTAGAGGATAGCTCGTCTGGTTTCGGGTAGATTAACTTAAATTCTTTTTGCAAATATTTTCTAGTTGAGTCATTATGCAAAAGGTACAAGGATTAAGCTTTGCTGTTTTTAACTTACAGGTTTCTTTCATTTTTTCCCTTGCGGTACTATTTCTATAGCGTCAAATAGAATTTCTATCACCTATACTTTAATTTCATAAATGATTTATTTAATGTTATTGGGGTAGTAATTTGGAGTATTTTTTGGGCTATTTCTAGTTTCAAAGCGATCTCTAATGTGGGATATTTTCTAGGTGTAAACTAGATGCTTTTACTTAAGCTACACTTTGTGTTATCCAAGCGCACTTTCCAGTACGCTTACCTTGTTACGACTTATCTCCTCTTATAAATTAATATCATGAATTAATTATGATGAGTTATATGTCTATTATTTGAGGAGGGTGACGGGCGGTGTGTACATACCTTATGGCCTTGATTCAATTAAGCTCTCTATTCTTAATTTACTGCTAAATCCACCTTTAACTTTTGATTTCACATAGGTTTTCGTGAATTAAAATTCCTCGATTCGAGGAATGTAGCCCATTTCTTCCCAACCCATAGGCTACACCTTGACCTAACGTTTTTATGTTAATAATTGTGCTTACTATATTTCCTTTTTAGGGTTTGCTGAAGATGGCGGTATATAGGCTGATTTGGCAAGGGTTGGTGAGGTGTATCGGGGTTTATCGAATTATATAACAGGCTCCTCTAGAAGGATTTAAGGTACCGCCAGGTCCTTTGAGTTTTAAGCTGTTGCCTGTAGTTCTCTGGCGAATAAATTTGTTTAATAATTTTCTTGTATTTAGAGCTAAGCATAGTGGGGTATCTAATCCCAGTTTGGATCTTAGCTATCGTGTAGTCAGGTTTTTTAAAATCACTTTCGTAGTATATCTTACAGTGGCTAGGACTTTTTACAGATTAGTCAAAGTTTAATTTTATTAGGTTTAAGTTCTTTAAACACGCTTTACGCCGAATGTCTATTAATTTGATCTAATCGTATGACCGCGGTGGCTGGCACGAAATTAACCAGATCTTGATAGTATAGTTTAGTCAAATTTTCATTTATTGCTTAATTTTTATCACTGCTGTATCCCGTGGGGGTGTGGCTAGGCGAGGTGTCATGGGCTACTTAAATGGTAAGTGTGCCTGATACCAGCTCCTTCTCTGTCAATTATGGAAAAGAGGGCGTTTTCACTGGGATGTGGATTCTTGCATGTGTAAGCCTACTAACAACTAATAGAAAGGCTAGGACCAAACCTATGTGTTTATGGAGCATTGAATGCTCATCTAAGCATTTTCAGTGCTTTGCTTTATTTTGTTAAGCTACATCAAC